ACTTATTCTACTGGATCTTACAAAGCCTATTCATGTCATGCACGACATGATTAGGGTCTAATCATAGAAAAAATTCTCTTCAAGTGAACCGGCCTATCCTCTGTATGGGGTTTGCACGGTGGTTGGCACAGAGACACATTTGGTTGTATATTTCAATGTGGCGGATAAAATCATATATCTGCACGGGCCAATCAATAGTTCAAGTCACACACTCCCATAATCCATTTTATCTTCGTAGAATCCACTTCAACTATTCATATCAAATAACTAATACAATATTGCGGAGTTGAAGGGAAAGATCCAAACACATGTCTTATTCTTTTCAATAATCCATATTTGTAGCAATGGAATACTATAGTTTCTCTCCCCAATGATAGATTGATGATTGATTACAAATATCTATGATCCGCCTTCTCTATAAAGGGCCAGAAATACCTTGCTTACGTATCATTAGGAAGTGCATTAACATAAATACGGCAGTAAGAAGAGGTAATACAAAAGTGTGTAAACTATAAAAACGAGTCAAAGTAGATTGACCCACACTAGCACTTCCACGTAATAACTCGACCAGGGGCGATCCGATTACAGGAATAGCGTCGGGTACGCCTGTCACGATTTTGACTGCCCAATAACCAATTTGGTCCCGAGGTAAGGAATAACCAGTTACACCAAAAGATGCGGTCAATACAGCCAGAACCACACCTGTAACCCAAGTCAATTCGCGGGGTTTTTTAAACCCACCGGTGAGATAGACACGAAATACGTGCAGGATCATCATTAGGACCATCATACTTGCTGACCATCGATGAACTGATCGGATTAACCAACCAAAGTTAGCTTCAGTCATTATGTATTGAACCGAGGTAAAAGCCTCGGTAACGGTTGGACGATAGTAAAAAGTCATGGCAAACCCCGTAGCTACTTGTACTAAAAAACAAGTAAGCGTAATTCCTCCTAGACAATAAAATATGTTGACATGTGGAGGAACATATTTACTAGTTATATCATCTGCAATCGCCTGAATTTCGAGACGCTCTTCGAACCAATCATATACTTTATTGAGATAGGTAAACCAAGGGAACTCCCCCTCTGAGAACCGTATATGAGACTTTCATCTCGTACAGCTCAAGCAAAAACACCCCAATACTGGTTGCAACGGATATGTAATAGGAAATTTGAAACTTCTTCTTAGTACTCCATCCAACCTTCTCTGAAAATACGACGAAGTGCAAAAAAAACCGAAGCTCTTCTTTAGTGATGACAATGCCAAAATATCAAGTCAGCTCATTTCATTCGTTTTTATGTTGATCATTACGGGCCTCTTGAATTTTCTCGGTCTCTCAATTTTAATTTTTTGTATAATGTGGATTTCTTTTTGTTTCTAATTGCTAGGAATTCTCTTGTTGAGACCCTATGATTCGATTGAAACCTAAGATTCATACTAGAACCACGATGATTGAATAAAGTCCCTAAGCTAAGCCCAAGGGTTATCTGAGTAAAAACCTTTTGATCATCACTTATTCAATGAATAGATGAAATGACTCTAAATCCATAGAAACATTTGTCCGTTGGTCAAAATAAGCAAACAAAAAATTTAAGAATAATTAGAAAATAAATCTTTGAAATTTTTTGAGTCCGGTCGCGAGGTCTGACTGAATAGTAGGTATGAATCATAGTTTAAATATTTCTTTTCTTGATCTATTTCATTCCATATATTCCGTGCTCCAGATACTAGAATGAATATCCGACGAGGCAAAACCCATCTCTCTCAAGATGACAGACCCATTCTCTGTACTATCAATAGGATCAATTATAACAAGTCACACACTCATATTCCGGAAATACCGAAACAAAGGAATTTCACGGTCAAACTGCCGGAATGACCTAAAAATCCTAGTCCTAAGTGATTCACTTTGGATTGAAAAGACAGTACTTCGCAATTCCTATGAACCTAATTCATTGAAATTCCATCCAGTAAAACGGAAGAGTTATAAATCTCCAAAATAATAGATAGGAATACCGCGAAGAGAGCCATTGCGACACCCATCAACGGGGTAGTTCCCCATCCGGGCGCTACTTTACCATATTCCGAATTCAACGGTTTCAATAAACTTCCTAGACCAGTCTGTCTTGGTCTTGGACCAGATCTCGAATTATTCTCAACGGTTTGTGTAGCCATAAATCCTATTGCATTGATTGAATTTTATTGACTTTGTAAATCATACCGTTGTAAATAACCGATCTTATTATAGATCCATTGTGGTCTTGAAATTTTATAATAATGGAAATAGCAACCCTAGTCGCCATCTTTATATCTGGTTTACTTGTAAGTTTTACCGGGTACGCCTTATATACCGCTTTTGGGCAACCCTCTCAACAACTAAGAGATCCATTTGAAGAACATGGGGACTAATTGAAGTCAAGTAATGAGCCGCCCGTGTTGGGCGGCTCATTACTTGACTTTAATGCATTAATTCATTAGTATTTCTAAAGTAACATTATACTTTAACTATAATTGAGATAATCAAAAATCATTTTTTAGTCGGAACCTTAGGCGGTTCTCGAAAAAAGATAGCGAAAAAAATGATTCCTAGAGTCGAGACTAAGAGGAATGTATAAACCAATGCTTCCATAAATTCGATCGTGGTTTACAATTATAGCTTCCACACCTGTTCATTTGGGAGCATCTCCCAGATAAAGACAAGAGTCAAAGAAAAGGGCGATTTAAATCCAGCAAAATTTATCTGGTAATCTATGTAGAAAGTGAAATCAAAAAAAATCCAATAGAAGCGAAAGATACCATATCAGATCAATGTTTATCAGATTACCTGTCTCCTTGTAGTTGGATCCCCAAGTTTTTGGAATGCTCCAAATTCTACTTGAGCATCCAAATCTGGATCAATCCCCGCAAAAACATCTCTGAACAAGGTTCTAGCACCATGCCAAATGTGTCCGAAAAAGAAGAGCAAAGCAAACGAAGCATGCCCAAAAGTGAACCAACCCCTCGGACTACTACGAAAAACACCATCAGATTTCAAAGTAGCACGATCTAATTCAAAAATTTCACCTAATTGAGCGCGTCTAGCATATTTTTTCACAGTTGCAGGATCACTATAACTGACTCCGTTAAGTTCGCCACCATAGAACTCAACAGTTACCCCTACTTGCTCAACACTATACTTCGATTCCGCCCTTCGAAAAGGAACATCGGCTCTCACAATTCCGTCTCCATCTACCAAAACTACCGGAAATGTTTCAAAAAAAGTAGGCATACGACGTACAAAAAGCTCACGCCCCTCTTTATCTCTAAAGATAGGGTGCCCTAACCATCCAACAGCTATTCCGTCCCCGTTATCCATTGAGCCCGCTCTGAATAATCCCCCCTTTGCGGGATTATTGCCGATGTAATCATAAAAAGCTAATTTTTCAGGAATTTTAGACCAGGCTTCTGATAAACTCTGATTTTCAGCTAGTCCGGCACCAACCCTTCGATAGATTTCTTGCTGGAAGTATCCCTGATCCCATTGATAACGGGTGGGACCGAATAATTCGATGGGGGTAGTTGCCGAACCATACCACATAGTTCCGGCAACAACAAAAGCCGCAAAAAAGACAGCAGCGATACTACTGGAAAGAACAGTTTCAATATTACCCATACGCAACCCTTTGTATAGGCGTTGGGGCGGACGAACACTAAGATGAAATAGGCCTGCTAATATGCCCAATGTCCCTGCTGCAATATGATGAGAGGCTATGCCTCCCGGAACAAAAGGATCAAAACCTTCTACGCCCCACGCAGGACTTACAGATTGTACTTTTCCAGTTAGTCCGTAAGGATCGGACACCCATATTCCAGGACCATACAAGCCCGTTACATGAAATGCACCAAACCCAAAGCAAGCTAACCCTGATAGAAATAAATGAATTCCAAAAATCTTGGGCAAATCCAAAGAAGGTTTTCCTGTACGTTCATCACGGAATATTTCTAGATCCCAATACACCCAATGCCAGATAGCTGCCAAAAAGCACAAACCAGAAAACACAATATGCGCCCCGGCCACACCCTCGTAACTCCAAATACCCGGATTTGTTACAGTTCCTCCTGTGATACTCCAACCTCCCCATGAATTGGTTATTCCTAAACGAGTCATGAAGGGTATAACAAACATACCCTGTCTCCACATTGGATCAAGAACGGGGTCAGAGGGATCAAAAACGGCTAATTCGTATAGAGCCATTGAACCAGCCCACCCAGAAACTAGAGCTGTATGCATTATATGGACAGCAAGCAACCGACCGGGATCATTCAATACGACGGTATGAACACGATACCAAGGCAAACCCATGAAAATACCCCTTTATCAAAGAAAAAAAAAAAAAAGATATAACTTTATCGCATTGGAAAAAACTAGGCTATAGACTTCCGCTTTTCAGTGGATTATTTCGGAGCAAGGGTTCTTATTTATTTTATTCCATTTTGTTGGTAATAATGGAACAATTCTGTTCGTCGGAACAAAGAAAAGCAGATCTATTCTATACTATACCCAATAAGTACCAATACGCAATGGGGGGGTTGGTCCCGTTTTCTATGGGCGAATGCATAGAAAGGTGTTCGTCGTTTGTTTGAACAGTTCGACCCAGTCGTAAAACTTTTCCTTTATGCATTTCGTCTTCCTCTATGAACTTTTCAATTTGATGAAAACAAGAAATTCATTGTTACGTTTCCACATCAAAGAATGAAGTCATCTTTTGACAGTCAAAAGATGCCCGTTGGTGTTCCGAAAGTCCCCTTTCGAATTCCGGGAGATGAGGACGCAACCTGGGTTGACCTATAGTGCGGCTTGTTAGACATATTGGGTCATATGGGATTTCCCCGTTCTCTCCCCTGATTGAGATACCCCTGCTTCGCCAAAAAATTAATTGAACTTATCAAGAATTTGTAGCGTGAAATGTAATTAGCCCAATTTCTTGAGGGAGCAATATTATTAATTACAATAATTTATGGTTAGTTTGATTGGACCAATAAAATGAAGTATCCAGGCTCCGTTCAGAAAATACTCAATTGTTCGTTTTAATTTAATATGGATATGCTTAACACTTGTATCAGAAACATTTATAACATATAAACGATTAAATGATCTCAAACTGCTAATTTATGATGACTACACAGAATATTTAGAATATTTTATTTGGTGAAAAATAAATTGAAAAAAGTCGTATCAAAAAGAAGTGGTATTGGAATCATTTGGCCTATATGTACAAATAGAAATCGGTTGTATCTTTTATCATCTATCTTTACCCGGAGTAGAACATAAGCCTAAAAAATTTGAAGAGGCCCATTCAGGAACAAGAAATTTACATCGGAATTTTTAGATAAAACACCATACATCAATGAGAGTTTAATTCGAAAAGTTTCTAGGAGGTATGAAAGTATTTCTAAAAAAAAAAAGAGGACCTATACTTTACTTTGATTCTTTCTTTGCTTTGCCATTTTTTTTTTTTATGAACCATATGCATTCAAAAGTGCGCGTATGGTTCCTAAAAGGGATAAAATTTTATCCTAATCAACCGACTTCATCGAGAAAGATTACTTTTTTTAGGAGACTCCATAGAGGACGAACTAGCAAATCAAGTTATGGGGCTCATGCTATTTCTCAATATAGAGGATAAGGACTTAGAGCAATGGTTATTTATAAACTCACCTGGCGGGTGGATAGTACCCGGAGTAGGCATTTATGATATGATGCAACTTGTGATACCAGATGTAAATACAGTATGTATGGGAGTCGCCGCTTCAATGGCATCTTTCGTTCTGGTCGGAGGCGAAATTACCAAACGCTTAGCATTCCTTCGCGCTTGGCGCCAATGTATCTTTAACTTTAGTTGAGAGGTTGAGAGAAAGCTTTTTTAGAAATGAAATAAAAAAGTAAAGTTATAAATGACATAAGAAAGTAATGAAGACTATATGCCTTAGCCGGGTAAAATGAATAAGACTACTGAGTAACAATAGCATGGCATTCCAATTCGGTATGAACATACCCATATGGTTTTTCATAACGTGAGATTGTGTATCGGGGGAGCTGGCTTAGACAAAATATCTTTCCGATCAAGGAATACCTCTGAATATCTCTCAGCAATTCATTTTAGTGTCGCAAATATTTTAGGTTTCACGCGACAAATGATTTTGCCAAATTTATGTTATCGAAGAGTACTAAAAAAAAAAAAAAGAAACTTTGGGATTGCTCGATCTCATATGAGTTAAATTCCCAAATAACCAAAGCACGGAAGCAACGGAATCATCATACTCCTTTTTCACTCTCCCAAAAGCAAGGATGTTAAATGGGCGGATAATTTCTGGATCCAATAGATCTTTTTTTCCCGTGGAAGGGAAAAAAAATCCCATTGTGGAGCCGTATGCAATGCCCAAAAATTGCCTGTACGGTTGTTGAATTTTATCTATATTGGATTGTCGTTTTATCAATCTATATTGTCGTTTGCTTCTATTATATATATACTCCGCTTCTTCTTATTCTTTAGCTCTTTCCTTTACCCGATAGAAGATAGAGGGACCTTTCATTATTTCATTATGTTATATCATCAGGGTAATGATGCACCAACCTGCTGGTACCTTTTATCAGCAAGAAATACCAGGATATACGCTAGAATCGAGAGCAATTTCAGAGTTTCGCGACAGAATCGTAAAAATATATTCCGTACGAACACAACAACCCCACTGGGTTATAGCCGCCGACCTGGAAAGAGATACTTTTATGGACGCAAGCGAAGCCAAAGAGTATGGAATTATAGATCTTATAGCAGAATCAGTCCTAAATACCGGCTAAAATACCGGGGAGTTAAGTAAAATTTACCCCACCACCGAATTTACACCCCGGATTTACATTGTCCTCTAAGATTCGCACTCATGAAACAAAATACGTTAGCATCTTAGAACCAAGGAAACAGAGCCAACGCCCCAATAGAAATGTCGGTCTACTTCCATTCCATTCGAGGATCCTAAAGACATCGATCGTATTGTTGATCTCTTATCTTGTTCGTTTACAGATTCGGAATGAGAAATTATTATCCCGATCCATCCGAACTAAAAAAAAGGGTATAAAAAATATCGTTATTACTTTTTATTGATGAGTTTAATTCAAGGATTTCGAGTTCTAATTTCATAAATCGATTTTTGGGGGGAGGGTTACTAGGAGGGGATAAGGATAATTGGTAGGTTCAATTCCTAACCGGATGATTATGTTTTTTTTTTTTTTCAGCCCATTTTGTATATGATTCAGCATGCCAACTATTAAACAACTTATTAGAAACACAAGACAGCCAATTAAAAATGTCACAAAATCCCCCGCTCTTCGGGGATGTCCTCAGCGTCGAGGAACATGTACTAGGGTGTATGTGCGACTCGTTCAAATCATAAGATAAGCTGGAACAAAAGAAAGAAAACGCTTTTTCCAGTATCAATGACCAGTACCAATGAATAGGATGGAATTTTTCCATTCACTATCTAACAAAAGACCTACATTGTGTATGAAATTTATGGTTTCTATTGGTGCAAATCCAATCACCTTAATTGTAGATGATAAGCAACTCCCAGTGGTAGCAAATGGTTGTCCATTAAGCGGGGGAATTGGTATTTAGGAAGCAGAAAAATTATGCTCTCACTCTTGCAAGAACGGACTAACAGGGTCAGCTACCTAGCCAACTTTCATAATTAAATGCCGTTACTGTATGAGTAGATCTCATTGTGAAAAGATCTATTATTGGATAATTCATGGGTAGAGTCAAAGAATGTGAACTGTACAAGTTACTAATAACATTGATTGAATGGGGAAGGAGCTCCGGTGTATAGAGAGGACCTCACCGTTTACGAAGTAACCATAGAAACGAAGGAACCCACTATTTATTTATAAATTTCCCTTTACTAGGTATTTCGACTTTAATACAATACTCTATTTATACTCAATTTGAAATTTAATATTTTTGGATACCTAGTATCAATACAATTTATTATTTCGAGGTGAAATGCCCGTAAAAAAAAATCGTGGTTGGGAAGGTCAGAGCAGCAAAAGCCATTGGAATTTGTATTTTATACATCGGAAGAATCCGTTTTGTTATTAATAGACTAGGAAAGGCGAGAGGGATGACTGAAAGAAAGAAAAAATAAATTAAGTTATTCATCAAAGTTTATTTTGCTTCAATGACCAGAACTAGACGAGGGTATATAGCTCGTAGACGTAGAACAAAAACGCGTTTATGTGTATCAACCTTTCGAGGGTCCCATTCAAGACTTATGCGAACTGCTATTCAACAAAGAATTCGAGCTTTGGCTTCTTCTCATCGGGATAGGGGAAGCCAAAAGATAAATTTTCGTCGTCTGTGGATCACTCGAATAAATGCAGTAATTCGCGAGAACGGGGTATCCTATAGTTATAGTAGATCCATAAATAATCTGTACAAGAGACGGTTGCTTCTTAATCGTAAAATTCTTGCACAACTAGCCATATCAAATACAAATTGTCTTTATACAATTTCCAATGAGATCATTAAATAAGGAGATTTATTGGGGGAATTCATCGGAATGCTTTAAAGGGAGGTCCCCCGGAGAATGAACTCCGGGAAGGGAGAGTAAAAAGAAATAGGATTATTATAAAGTAGTCAAAATAACTGAATGCGTTTCCATAAAAAAAGGTTTCTTCTTCATTTTTGAATTTTGATTCAATCAATTGAGAAATAGACCTATTTCTTTCTGGTTCGAGTACCCGTAGTTCTAGGAGTATACTTAGTTCTATTCGCAGATTCTTCATTACGAAGAAAAGGTAACGAAGATAAAGTACGAGCTTGTTTTATAGCAATAGTAATTAATCGTTGTTGTTTCAAAGTCAATCTATTCACTCGTCTAGATAATATTTTTCCTTGCTCACTAATAAATCGACTAATTAAACTTATGTTTCTATAATCAATTCGATCCCCCGGTCCAATTGGGGGCAAACGCCTACGAAAAGATCGCTTGGATTTAAGAAAAAGCTTGGATTTTTCCATGGTTTATTCCTTATCTCTAAAATCCTATTTCTTAATTCTCATTTTGGATTTGACGGAAATAGGAGTTGATTGGTTTATTTGTTTATTTTTTAATTATATGTTTATATGTAATTTTGAAAAATTTGTTCCCCTTTCTTGAATCCTGAAGGGAAGGTACACGCGGTTTTCTTTGATCTATTTCTTTATCTCCCCATGAATCATATGTTTGTAACAATAGGGACAGAATTTTCTCAATTCCAGTCGACTAGGCGTATTGTGTCGATTCTTTTGGGTAATATATCTGGAAATGCCTGGTGATTCCTTATTACTATCCTTTCGACAACTGTTACATTCCAAAATAACTGTTATTCTGACATCTTTACCCTTCGCCATGAACCTAACCTCCTTTGAATTTTGGATTCACTCAATTCTTTTCTTTCATTTTCGATCCGAAACAAAAAAAAAAAAGAAGTTGCTGACCTGAAATCCTATTATGAAAGATTTTGTTACAATCACTAGAGAAAAAGAAAAATAAGTAATACAATGATTTCTAACTATTAATTATTTAGATAGAATCTCGGTATAGTAATAGTATTTCATTTAAGTATCTTGTATAATTTTGTTGCCCTCTATGATTTTAATATATTAATATAATAATATTAAATTAATTCGAGCCTGAGCCCTAATTTCGATGCGGTTGAACCCACTTTTTTTTTTTCTTTAATCCTCAAAAAAATGACAAAAGAGCAAAACAAAGAAAGGAAGAGAAAGGGAGAGGGATTCGTCAGAGAGAATTTAGCGTATCTCTAATCTTTTTAAGACCTTCCTATGTCAATAACTAGAATGAAAAAAATGGGAATGTCAACGCATCCGGGAATAAACGATTGATCTCTATCAATAAACCTGCTAAAGACCCAAACCATAGAGTACCTAGCACAGGTGCCACAGAAAGATATGTTTTTAGATTTCGCATTGAAAAGCCTCCTTTTTTTGTAATACATATATGATCATATGCATATGTAGTTAAGGATCGCTTGTATTTGTACGCGAAATTCTTAACTAAAATAGATATATAAAACAACCCAGTAGATGAGATTTTCCTTTCCTTACAACAGAGAAAAGGGCGTTTCCCTCTTTCGGAGCATTGCCGATAAAGATTTATTTATATGTTGGGTTTACTATGTCTATAATGTATATAATTTTTTTATTTATTATATGTTATATGAGCCATGAGAAAAAAAAAAAAGAATAAATGGCAAGAGAATTCCTATATCCATGTAGGAAATAACGATGTGGAAAACAGGACGTGGATTCTCTACAATGACACTGTAGGACAATTGAAATGAAAGGGATGTAGCGCAGCTTGGTAGCGCGTTTGTTTTGGGTACAAAATGTCACGGGTTCAAATCCTGTCATCCCTACCTCTTTTTTATCCTATGAGCATTAACGAAGGAAAAACAGCACTAATGATTCAAGAGAATTGGACATACACAATCCTTGATTTTATGATACTATATGCATGCAAGATCCATTGGGGAAATCCTTTTCTTTATGATCTTGTCTATTGTGATAAGAAAGCGCTCTTAGTTCAGTTCGGTAGAACGTGGGTCTCCAAAACCCGATGTCGTAGGTTCAAATCCTACAGAGCGTGATTTCTTTCTTCTTAGGTAGAATTACAACGAAATAACTTTATTGACTTGAAAAACAATCTGAATTTGACCTCCTCCTTCTCTTTAATCCGCAGGAGGTCAAAAAAAAAAAAGAGATGTTACTTAATCAAAGTTCCAACTGATCTCCGCGCCTGTATTGCAAATATGCAGTTACGAATAATCCAGCCAAAGTAATAGGAATTAGACCTAACACGATTCCAAATAGTAAAACTTCAATCATTTCAACTTGTTTGAAAGAGGAAAAAAGGGTAGGTAATATCTATCTCTAAAAATGAATAGTAATCCAAATCGCCCATGAATCTCAATAACAAAAACCAAGAATTGAAAATTGACATAAGAAGTAACTATAACTCGGACTTTCACAAAAACATGTATTTCTATGAATTGTTCATTCAATCAATTTCAAATAAGTCGTATCTTGTTCAGACCAATAAATAGAACTGAAGTTATAGTTAAAGCCGCCAGTAGAAAACCGAAATAACTAGTTATAGTAAGCATGAAAAAGCTAACCGAGATACCTTTTATTTATACATATGTTTATGAAACACTTACCTAATTTTTGATTTTTATAGATACGAGTATAAGAAAAAAGCCCAATTGACAGAATCAGTCTCAATGGAATTGAAAGTTTTTTATTTTTCAATCATTATTCATTTTCATTATAAATGATACTAACAAAGATCAAGTTACATAAGTAAAAAATGAATTTATTATCTATGATATCTACCGATCCTATGATTTCAAATCAACAGATGTATTGAGTAACTCTTGAGTAAAGTATAAAGTAATAGTAATAATAATTTTGTCGTCAAACAAGAACCAATGAAACTCTCTGTGAATCCCTATGAAATAAATAAAATTTTCAATTGTATCGATTCCTTTTTCGATTTTGGAACGAAGGACCTTATAACAAAAATTCCTTTGATTTTACTTTAACTCGAGAGTATTGCATGATCACTCGTAGAAAAAAAATCTAAAAAAAACTTTTATTTTGGTTCAATTCTTTTAAATTTTTTAGACTGGTCATTCCATTGTCTTTTACTTTATTGGATTGGTTCTACATTAAGTTTTCCCTCTTAGGTAGCCCCATCTTTTTAGATAGCTCAAGAGGAACCTTTAGCTAAAATTCAACAATGTCTAATATAACAACGATTGTCTTACGAATATTGTTTGTTCTGTTTCTTTCTCTTTCATGGCATATTATCTACTATTGTTATTGTACTAGAAACCAATTTCTTTGAAATTAAAGGATTCAAAGAAAACCCTTTATTCTACAACCATTAAGAAGGGGTTTCTCTATTTCGTATCTAATTGAATTCTGAGACTCTAATAATATATTTCCTGTCTTATTAGAATCCAACTAGTCGAATTTGCACTTTATTTAATAGATCCTTGATCTAGCCCAATAGTAATGGAAGGGAATCCTATACTACAGGAATTTTTGGAATTTGATATCGAATGACACATAGTTCTGCATCCATATAAGGAATAAGAAAGGGGGAAAGTAATTATGTCCCGATTCTTTTAGATATTGATTGAATTTTTATTTCTTTCGTTGCTGTGTCAGAAGAAGGATAGCTATACTGATTCGGTATATTCTAAAGATGCCCTCGGTACGATATTGACGATCTCACAAAGATGAAAGATCAGTGAGTTTCCATTTACTGATACTATCTTTCACAGAATCGATCCCCCTTTAACTGTACAAGATTTTTGGAGTTCAGCATGTCTGGAAGCACGGGAGAACGTTCTTTTGCTGATATTATTACCAGTATCCGATACTGGGTCATTCATAGC